CAAAAGTAAACCAACCCCTTGGACTGCTACGAAAAACACCGTCGGATTTCAAAGTAGCCCGATCTAATTCAAAAATTTCACCCAATTGAGCGCGTCTAGCATATTTTTTCACAGTCGCAGGGTCATTATAACTGACTCCATTGAGTTCGCCACCGTAGAACTCAACAGTTACACCTACTTGTTCCACACTATACTTCGATTCGGCTCTTCGAAAAGGAACATCCGCTCGAACAATCCCGGCTCCATCTACCAAAACGACCGGAAATGTTTCAAAAAAAGTGGGCATACGACGTACAAAAAGTTCACGACCTTCTTTATCTCTAAAGATAGGATGTCCTAACCAGCCAACCGCTATTCCATCCCCGTTATCCATTGAACCCGCCCTGAATAATCCCCCTTTTGCCGGATTATTGCCGATGTAATCATAAAAGGCTAATTTTTCAGGAATTTTAGACCAAGCTTCTGATAAACTTTGATTTTCGGCTAACCCCGCACTAATTCGTCGATATATCTCTTGTTGGAAGTACCCCTGATCCCATTGATAACGAGTCGGTCCAAACAATTCGATCGGGGTTGTTGCTGAACCATACCACATAGTTCCGGAAACAACAAAAGCTGCAAAAAAGACAGCAGCGATACTACTGGAAAGGACCGTTTCGATATTACCCATGCGCAATCCCTTGTATAGCCGTTGGGGTGGTCGGACGCTAAGATGGAATAGGCCAGCTAATATGCCCAATGTCCCAGCCGCAATATGATGAGAGGCTATTCCTCCCGGAACAAACGGATCAAAACCTTCCACGCCCCACGCTGGATTTACCGGTTGTACTTTTCCAGTTAGTCCATAAGGATCGGACACCCATATTCCCGGACCATATAAGCCTGTTACATGAAATGCACCAAAACCAAAGCAAGCCACCCCCGCGAGAAATAAATGAATTCCAAAAATCTTGGGCAAATCCAACGAAGGTTTTCCTGTACGTTCATCAGTAAATATTTCGAGATCCCAATACACCCAATGCCAGATAGCTGCTAAAAAGCACAAGCCCGAAAACACAATATGCGCTCCAGCGACACCTTCATAACTCCAAATACCCGGAGATGTTATAGTCCCTCCTGTGATACTCCAGCCACCCCATGAATTGATTATTCCTAAACGCGTCATGAAAGGTATGACAAACATACCCTGTCTCCACATTGGATCCAGAACGGGGTCAGAAGGATCAAAAACTGCTAATTCATACAGAGCCATCGAACCGGCCCAACCGGCAACCAGAGCCGTATGCATTATATGAACAGCAAGCAACCGGCCGGGATCATTCAATACGATAGTATGAACACGATACCAAGGCAAACCCATGAAAATACCCCTTTATCAAAGAAAAAAGACACTACGCAACTTTATTGCATTGGATACGACTATACTCTGCCGATCTTACGTCCCCCGAGGAGAGGGCGATTAGTTCAGAGCAAGGGTTCCTAATTTGTTTGATTCGATTAGAAAGAATGGAACAATTTCGTTCGTAGGAAAAAAGAGAAGCAGATTTATTCTATACTCGATAAGTACCAATACGCAATGGGCCGCTTGATGCCTTTTCTATAAACGAATGTGCCCATCCTTGTTTATGATTACAGGGGCCTAGTTCTAAGAATTTATCTTATTCATTCTGTCTTTCTTTTTGTATTTTTGAGACAAAACAATATTCTAAAAACAATAAAACCCTTAGTACGTTTTCAAATCTCAAGTCTACTATTTTTCTTTATTTTTTTTTCATTTAATGCCTGTTGGTGTTCCAAAAATCCCGTATGATATTCCTGACGACGAAGACGAGGAAGCAACTTGGGTTGACTTATAGTGCGACTTGGCAGATCTATTGGGTCATAGGGCTTTCCCCCTTCTCTCCCTAATCAAGAGATCCTCTATTTCGCCCAAAAAAGATGAATTGGATCATCAAAAATTTGGAGCGTGAAGTGCAATTAGATCCTTTTTTTAAGGGGATTCAAATTACTATTATCAATTTAAATAATTTATGGCTAGCTCGGTTGGACTAAGAAATTGAAATATCCAGACTTCGTTTAAAAAAACCAATTGGTAATATATCTACCATTACTCCTTATCAAGGGATTCCTCTTTCGAAAGAAATCTTCTTTGGAAATAGAAGTGATTTTAAACTGTTCTCTTAATCAAGAGAGCAATATGTATACAAACCTCAAATATTTTCCGGACTGTACGGATTGAGAAAAAAGAAGTGGTAAGGGGAGTATTTGTCCTATATGTGCAAATGAAAGGCGGACAGATCTTTACCCGGAGTAGAGTATAAACCTAACAAGAGTAAGAGAAAAGAGGCCCGGTTTGGAACAAGAAAATGACATCGTGATTTGGATTGGATCGCGATGAAAGAATACATCAATGAAAAGTGAATTTGATCCGTGGAATGAATTCTTTTTTCTAAGGAAAAGAATCAAAACCCATTTTTATTGAAAAATCCAAGAAAAAGTAGGAGTCAGTAACGAACATGCTCTGAAATCCGAAAGGGGATTGGAATATACACATTGATTTTTTGCAAATTTTTTTGAACCGTATGCGCCAAACGGCGCCTGTACGGTTCCTACGGAATACAATTTTAACCTAATCGACCGACTTTATCGAGAAAGAGCACTTTTTTTATTCAAAGAGCTTAGTCCCGAGACGGCGAATCACCTTGTCGGTCTTATGATATTTCTGAATATCGACGATTCTAACCAAGAGCAATTTTTATTTATAAACTCTACGGGCGGAGGAGTAATGCATGGGATAGCTGTTCATAATGCGATAAATTTTGTGCTACCAGATGTACATACACTCTGTTTTGGAGTAGCCGCTTCAATGGCAGCTTTTGTCCTGGCCGGAGGCTCACAGACTAAACGTATAGCATTCCCTAACGCTTGGCGCCAATGAGGTTTTATTTGAAAGAAAAAAGACGACTCTGCCTTCGCCATATGAAAAAGGAAGCTCCATAGGAAATAGGAATAAAAAAGTAATAATAGCATGGCACTTTGAATTCGATATACAAAAGTTTTTTCGAAAGCATTAGATTTTTTATCGAGCGAGTAGTATGAGATAAAAGGTATTTCCGATGTGTTCTTAATCTGTCGACAATGCAGTTCAGCGTCACAAACTTTTTTTCACCCGGTAGCTCTCTTAATAATATTTATGTTCTAAACTAGTGAAAAAAATTCTTTTTTCCTTAAGTTTTTTAATCAAATAAAAAGCAACTTTGGGATTGCTTAATCATAGACAAAAAAGAAAATAGAAAGCAACGGAGCCATCATAGTAGTTTTTAACTCCCACGAAAGGAAGGGTGGTAATTTGATCATTTTCCGATCGAGGTCTAATCAATCCGATTTTGCTCTGTCCTTGGGGAGCGTAAGGATCAATTTTAGTCGAGAGCCGTATGCAATGCATAGAAAGATGCCTGTACGGTTGTTCAATTCTATCTTTTTTCTTTCTATTCTTTTCTCTTTCTTTTATCTTCCCTTCATCATGTGCAATAGAAAAACCTTTTATTTTGTTATATCATCAGGGTAATGATCCACCAACCTACTAGTACTTTTATTCAAGGCTACATGGAAGAGGTAATCATGGACACCGATTTGGTGCTAAAACTACGTGAAGAGATCACAAACTTTTTTGTACAAAGATCGCACAAACCTTTCTGGATGGTCTTCGAAGACATGGAAAGAGATGTTTTTCTATCACCAGAAGAAGCCAAAGCTTATGGAATTGTTGACTCTGTAGGGCTTCAAGAGCTTCAAAGGCGTGAAGAGGGTATACTAGCCTCGCGCAAATCCCTAATTTGAGATTATCCCTACTGACCGAGTTGACTCGGAATAATCCGGTTAATCCGGTTCGGATGGATCTAAACCATCCAATTATATCTATATCTATGCTTCACCATGCCAACTATAAAACAACTTATTAGAAAGACAAGACAGCCAATCAGACATGTCACAAAATCGCCCGCTCTTAAGCGATGCCCTCAACGTCGAGGAACGTGTACTAGGTTGTATGTGCGACTCGTTCAGATCATGAGCTAGAACAAAGGAAAGCGAACAAGTTTCCCGTCTCAAAGGTCAGTACCGGTGAATAGGCTGGAATGAAAAAATAAACTCTATTTACTCCGAAAATGGATCATATGCCTTTCATTGTGTAGGAAATTTATGGTTTCTCTTGGTGTAAATTTAATCACCTCAATTTAAGAATTCTCCATTGGTAGCAAATGCTTATCCATTAAGCGGAGGAACTCTTGGTTTCAATTTCAAAGATTCGGCCACCCTCTTGCAAGAACGGACTAACAGGGTCAGCTATCCAGCCAACTCTCATAATTAAATACCGTTACTGTATAGGTAGATCTCGTTGTGAAGACCTAGTTACTGGATAATTCATGGGTAGAGCTAAAGAATGGGAACTATACAAGTTCCCACATTAATTAAATGAAGTTAAAGGCTCCGGTGTATAGAGAAGACCTCACCGTTTAAGAAGGAACCATAGAAACGATGGAATCCACTATTGCTTTAGAATTTATATTTCGTAGTCTCGTTTTAATACCTAGTATAATTCAATTTCAAATTGTGAGGTAAACGAAAGGTCTCGAATAAATAACAAATCGTGGTCGGGAAGGTTATCGTAGCCAAAGCCATTGGAATTTTGAGTTTATACATTGGAAAAACTCATTGAGTTATTAATAGACTAGGAAGGCGGAAAAAGAATAACTGCAAGAACGGAAATCAATTAGTTATTCGACAAATTTTGATTTATGCATATTCAATGACCAGAACTAGACGGGGATATATAGCTCGGAGACGTAGAAGAAAAGCACGTTCATTTATATCAAGCTTTCGGGGAGGTCTTTTAAAGACTCAACAAGACATAAGAGCTTTGGCTTCGTCTCATCGGGATAGGACTGGGCAAAAAAGAAATTTTCGTCGGTTATGGATCACTCGAATCAATTCAGTAATTCGTGACGGATGGGTATATTATACCTATAGTAAATTCATTCATGATCTATACAAGAGACAGTTGCTTCTTAATCGTAAAATACTTGCGCAAATAGCTATAGCAAATACAAACTGTCTTTATCTAATTTCCAATGAAATCATAAAAAAAGTAAATTGGCAGGAATCTGCCGGAGTAATTTAAACAGAGTTCCCCGGAGAATGACCTCCGGGAAAGTAGCGTTAAAATGAATCAAAAAAGAAATAGGACTCAACACTTTCAATCCAAAATTTGGAGTTTGACTTCTGAATCCGATTTTTGATTTGTTTTTGTCGAGAAGCAAAGCCGGTCTAGATTGTCGGATTTTTGCACAAAGCCTCAATCTGCGTTTGAGTTCGGGTGTGAATTTTCATTCAAGTGACGAAACAGTAAGTCTATTTTTTTTTTGTCTCTCACGGCCGCCTTCTATTTCTTTCTGTCTCTCACAGTCGACTTATATTTCTTTCTGTCTGACTTATATTTCTTGCGTACTCTTGCGGTCGACTTGTTTCTTTCACCTTGTTTCGCATTAGTAATAAAAGGTAACGAAGATAAAATACGAGCTTGTTTTATAGCAAGAGTCATTAATCGTTGTTGTTTCAAGGTCAATTTATTTACTCGTCTCGATAATATTTTTCCTTGCTCACTAATAAATCGACCAATTAAACTCATGTTTCGATAATCAATTCGATCCCCCGATTGGATCGGGGGCAAACGCCTCCGAAAAGATCGCTTGGATTTAAGCAAAGGTCGCTTGGATTTAAAAAAAGGTCGCTTGGATTTATCCATGGTTTGTTTAATTTATTTCTTTAAACCGAAAATCCTATTTCGGTTGGATCTAGAAAATGAATTAGAATACATAAAAACAATAGGATTTCTTTTCTATTCAAATTATCTTAGCGATAATTAGCATGGCATTTTTCCTCCTCCTGGGGAGGGTGCAAGTGCTCGAGCTATTTCGTTATCTCCCCGTGAATCGTATGTTTATAACAATATGGACAGAATTTTCTCAATTCCAATCGATTAGGCGTATTGTGCCGATTCTTTTGAGTCATATATCTGGAAATGCCTTTTGATGCCTTATTAACACCCTTTCGAACACAAGTAGTACATTCTAAAATAACTGTTAGTCGGATATCCTTACCCTTGGCCATGAACCTCCTTTGGATTTTTTATTTACTCAACGCTTTTCCTTTCGATTCGAAATGAAGAAGAAAGAAAAAAGTCGAAGTTTCTAACTTGAACTCACATTATAAAAAATTTTGCTACAATCAATATATTCAAATAAGATCCAAAAATTCCGAAACGATATTTCCAATCACAGTACACGATTTTGTTTAAGTATCATGGATAATACTCTTCGCTAGACCTACATTTTATAGTCGACTTCCATTCCTCTATTCTTCTATTAGTCAAATTTGAATCCGAATCTCACAGCCGTTGAATCCACTTTTCTTCTTTCTCTTTCCTCCCTTATTCTAAAAAGAAGAAAAAATAAAGAAAAGAGAAATCGAGAAAAGAAAAATAGAGGGGGAGACTTGATTAGTGACAGATATTTCATTGTAGTTCTAATCTTCTTTATTCCTTTCCACGTCACTAACTAGAATGAAAAAAAGGGGAATGTCAACGCATCTGGGAAAAAACGATTAATCTCGATCAATAGACCTGCTAAAGACGCGAACCATAGCGCACTTAGTACCGGTGCCACGGAAAGATATGTTTTTAGATTTCGCATTGAAAACCCCCTTCATTTTATTGTAATACATAATGATAATACATATATGATCAGATGCATAGGTAGTTAACGACCACTTTTAATTGTACTAGAATTGTCTGCGGAATTTCGAATTCAAATTGCCATGTACAATGATCCCGTAACTATTTCCATATGTTTCTTAAAAGGTAAGATAAAAACGTCCTTTTCGTCTCGAGCATTCCCCAAAAAGAGTCATTGACTTTTCCGATAGATTCCGTTCCATTTTTCAAAGGGATAAAATTTTTTATGAATCTTAATGCATATTATATGTTAAATGAGACCAAAAGCACGAAATGGACAGATAAATTCTATATATAGAATCAATAGACGAAAAAACGATGTGGAAAACAAGACCGGAATTCTCTACAATGACACTGTAGACTAATTAGAGGGATGTAGCGCAGCTTGGTAGCGCGTTTGTTTTGGGTACAAAATGTCACAGGTTCAAATCCTGTCATCCCTACCTAGAACTACTCGAGAGAGCAGTAACGGGGGATTCGATGAAATCGAGTCAAATTCGACCGATATAATCTTTCATTCGTATGAGCCTATGTATAGTCTATCCATGATGTATTTGACCTTACAAAAAGAATCCAACACTTCCAGTCTTATCTGTTTTGATAAGAAAGCGCTCTTAGTTCAGTTCGGTAGAACGTGGGTCTCCAAAACCCGATGTCGTAGGTTCAAATCCTACAGAGCGCGAGTCCGTTCTTCTTAGATTGAACTAGCG